TGTCATTTTATATGTATATGGTTACAATTATCTCCGCTCCCAATGTGCCTATGATGTAGCACCCGGAGGACTGTTAGCTAGTGTGTATCATCTTACGAGAATAGAGTATGGTGTGGATCAACCAGAAGAGGTATGCATAAAAGTATTTGTCTCAAGGAGGAATCCTAGAATTCCGTCCGTCTTCTGGGTTTGGAAAAGTGTGGATTTTCAAGAACGAGAGTCCTATGATATGTTGGGAATCTCTTATGATAATCATCCACGCTTGAAACGTATCTTAATGCCTGAAAGTTGGCTAGGATGGCCCTTGCGCAAGGATTATGTTACCCCCAATTTTTATGAAATACAAGATGCTCATTGAATGGTAAGAAACTAATTTCCACTTAATACAATTTTTCAGATATTTAAGGATTATATAGATTAACCAGAATAATGGAAGTCTCATTTTTATTTGATAATTCTCGAGAGGTTAACAAAAAAAGACAATTAGGGATTCGTTGGGATTATCACATCCCAGTTATTTGGTTTAGAAGATATTTATTTCAGATGAGACGAACAAATGGGATGAACCAAAGGAGTTCTACATCATTCATTTTTACTTTCTACTACGCACATTACTTAAACGGTTTTAGAAAGTTATGTTAAGTAGGAATGAAGAAATCCAATATGAACAAAAATACAAAGAAATGAAAGGGTATTGGATTCTATTTATTGGTATCTCTTGTCTATTTCAATTCCTCTAGATTCGACTTTGGCGTATCTCAACCAACTAAATTAATCCCTTGAATATGTCTTTTGAATATATGAAGTATTAACATTCTTTTTGAATGGGAGGAAAAATAAAAAAACATAAAATAGAATCTAATTCTTTTAGATACTTTATCTAAAAAATTCTACCCATCTATAAAATAGATGGGGTATATCTCGCCGAAATGGATAAAAATATGTATTATGATCGAAACTATAAATGAATATGAATGTCGATTCATATCAATTAATTTATAGAAGAGAGACTCATACAAATTAATCATGTGCCAGGAACCAGATTTGAACTGGTGACACGAGGATTTTCAGTCCTCTGCTCTACCAGCTGAGCTATCCCGACCAGCCCCCATGTAACATCTTAATTTTATTATAAAATGGGGTCTATGTCAATTAAAAGAAGGAAAGCGGATTACAAAATTTTATCTAGGTACTGGAATTTCTTGGATCTTAAAAAAGAGGGCTTTGTGAGTTTCCGTATGAATATTTATATTGCTTGTAAATCATTAAAATGGGGATTTCTTGCTCAAAGATGTTCATTTGTATGTATATCATATATAACAAGACTTGTGATAAGAAAAGGGGATTTCCGCCCGGATCGATTTCTAAGAGAATAGAGTGAATGGATAAGGAATTTTGAACCGCTAACGAAAAGAAGGATAGGATAAATAGTTGGGGAGTCAAATAGGCTTTTTGGGGATAGAGGGACTTGAACCCTCACGATTTTTAAAGTCGACGGATTTTCCTCTTACTATAAATTTCATTGTTGCCGGCATTGACATGTAGAATGGGACTCTATCTTTATTCTCGTCCGATTAATCAGTTCTTGAAAAGATCGATCAGACTATGGAGTGAATCATTTGATCAATGAATATTCGATTCTTTCTTCAATGTGGAATCTATTCACACCAATTCTTCCGTTTTTCATATATAAAAATACAGATTCAGTCGGGTCGTCATTAATCATTTGATATAGTATTCAATACGTATGTATATACGTTTATCCTTCACTTCATTCTTTCTGAATTTTCGATGGAAGGAGATCTCTACTAATGCACCTAACTCCATTTGTTAGAACAGCTTCCGTTGAGTCTCTGCACCTATCCCTTTTTCACTTTCTGAACCTTTGGTTTCGGAAAACAGGATTTGGCTCAGGATTGCCCTTTTTTATTAATTCCAGGGTTTCTCTGAATTTGAAAGTTATCACTTAGTGGGTTTCCATACCAAGGCTCAATCCAATTAAGTCCGTAGCGTCTACCAATTTCGCCATATCCCCCTTCCTTTTGTTTTAAGATTAGGATTTCATTGTGATGGCTATCGTTGCTTTTTTTCTTTCATTTATACTGAAGTCATTGAATTCATTAGATACCGATTCCTATCTCGAAAACGTGTTTTCTTTTCTTACCTATCTTCTATAGGAGACCCCTATTTTGTCCAATCCAATATGATTTTATCATTTCTGTATCCGCAATTCAATATAGATGGATATATATCCTAGATATATATATATATCCCTGTCACCTTTCCGATGCAATTTTAACTACTTGAACGGTCGATTCTTTTTTTGTCGTCTTAATTTCTGCCTTTATGATTTCCATCTTTATAAATGAAAGCGGAGAATGTCTCATTAGTTAGAACCAATCATTCCTAATTAGAAATATATGATATAGAATTAGAATCAAATAATCTATATAGAAATGTAGTAAAACGAATTTTAAATGTAATTTGAATCCAAAAATGA